AGAAAATGATCCTATTTGACCGCTATACATTGCTAACATCAGGAAATGGAATAATCGGGATTCCCGAGTAACCGGTTGAGCCGCTAAAGTAGCTAAAGTGGTGATAAATCCCGTCAGTAAAATAGGGCCTATAGAGAGTCCATCTATTCCGAATCTCCAGTAAAAATCAAAAAATTGGATCCATTTATAATTCTCCGTCAACTGGATTAATGGATCGTCCAATTGGAAATGATAACAGAATGCATAGGTTGTTATAAGGAGATTCATTAAGCATATCAAAATAGTATACCACCTAATTACCTTATTTCCTCTATGGGGAAATAAGAAGATTAAGGAACCCGCGGATATTGGGAAAACTACAACTATTGTTAACCAAGGAAAAAAATTCGTGGTAAAAATAAGATACACTTGGGCCAGAAAAACCCGTGCTCAAAGTGGAAAAAAATCTTTTCCACTTTGAGCACGGGTTTTTGTCAGTAAAAAAAAAGGTATTCGTATGTGGTTTTTTGAAACGTATCAATAAGCTAGACCCATGCTTCGAGTTGTTTCATGCCATAAATAAACTCGAACACTCAAGAAATCTGTCGGACAGGCGGATTCACACCTCTTACAACCAACACAGTCCTCTGTTCTTGGAGCAGAAGCTATTTGCTTAGCTTTACATCCGTCCCAAGGTATCATTTCTAATACATCTGTGGGGCAGGCTCGGACACATTGAGTACATCCTATACATGTATCATAAATCTTTACTGAATGAGACATTGGCTCTATTAATTTTTGAACATCAGCAATTTTCGATCTAGTAAACTTGTAAATGAATCATATATTTCGACACCAGATGAATCAATGATTTACCAGAATTTTTCTAATCAATCTACCTCTGGATCAATTCATAACAGAGGGCCAAGATACTTTGATTTCTTACGTTTTCGCAAACATGATCATACGTTATCATACATGCGTATTTGAATTGATAAATATTCGAATTTCAATATTCTAAATTCCAATTTTTCTAATTAATACTATTTATTCAACAAATTCGATTGATTGATACGAGTTGATTTTCTGTTACGATAAATTGACGAAACAATAGCCGGTCCAATAGCTGCTTCAGCGGCTGCGATAGCTATAACAAAAATGGAAAAAATATTTCCTTTTAATTGGCGACTATCAAAAAAATCAGAAAAAGCTACGAAATTTATATTAACCGCATTCAGTATAAGTTCAAGACACATAAGGGCTCTAACCATATTTCGGCTTGTGATCAATCCGTAGATACCGATAGAAAATAAATAGGCACTCAAAACAAGTACATGTTCGAGCATCATTGACCAACTCCTTATCAATTTTGATTCATTTCAATATGAACAACACTTCAACAGATTCGATTGACTAGAGAATATAACAAGTACAGACAAAAAGAAGATATTGGTAATAAGTCGAATAAGAAAATTCTTTTAAACATAAACAATCTTTCACTTTCCCATTCACATGTAAAATTCAAAGGAAATGGAGATAAAATAAATAGAACAAAATGGAATTTAGATTGATATTACTAGTTCTATTCTTACTGGCGAGCCACGACAATTGCACCTATCAAAGCAGCTAAAAGAATTATTGAAATGAGTTCAAATGGAAGAAAAAAATCTGTTGATAAATGAATTCCAATTTGTTGACTATTATTTATCAAATCTTGCTCTATAATCTGATTTGATCTTGTAGTCCAAATAATCCCGTACCATGATATATCTGGAATAGTAGTTATTAGTGAAACAAAAATACTTGTACAAACCACCAAAGTAACTCCATCCCCAACGGTCCAAAGATGAAAATCTTGGTAATATTCTGAACCATTTATGAACATCACAGCAAATATGATTAAAACGTTTATAGCTCCTACGTAAATAAGTAGCTGTGCTGCAGCTACAAAATGGGAGTTTGATAAAATATAGAATAAAGATATACAAACAAGAACCAGTCCCAACGAAAAGGCAGAAAAAATTGGGTTGGTAAATAATACTACTCCTAGACTTCCTAATACAAGACCTGATCCCAGAAAGATTAAAAGAAAATCATGTATCGGTTCAGGTAAATCCATTAGATGAAAAATAAAAGATAAATAAATTGAAATTTCATGACCTTATTGATACGACCAGGAAAAAATTTTATATACTAAATTCCTAATTGAATTAAATCCTAAGGAGTGTGAATTCATCTAGGTACAGTTATAGGACGAATCTAATTCTTTATACGAACGAGTATTCGAAACTATTTCGAAACTATAAACTATATTATTAATAAAATTATATAAATCTAAATAGAAATACAGAATCTTATTTGAATTGAATTGTTCGAATTGTATAATCGTCAATTACTGACATTGGTAAACGGCCCAAAGCAATTTGATTATAATTCAATTCGTGACGATCATAAGTCGAAAGTTCATATTCTTCAGTCATTGATAAACAATTTGTTGGACAATACTCAACGCAGTTACCACAAAATATACAGATCCCAAAATCAATACTGTAATTAAGCAATCGTTTCTTTCGAATATCAGTTTCCAGTTTCCAATCAACAACGGGTAGATCTATAGGACATACACGAACACATACTTCACAAGCAATGCACTTATCAAATTCAAAATGGATTCGACCGCGGAAACGTTCCGATGTTATTAATTTTTCATAAGGATATTGAATAGTTACAGGTAAACGATTTGCGTGGGCTAAGGTAATCATGAAACTTTGACCAATGTATCTTGCAGCTCGTACTGTTTGTTGACCATAATTCATGAACCCAGTTACCATAAGGAACATATCGTGAATATCTATGAATATTTTTGTTTTGTTTCTTTCTCTTGTTTGAGACAAGTTATGAATATTGAATATCAATCTTTTACAGTGAAAATAGTCGAAACGAAGTTGTTAATAATAGATTACCCAGAGAAATAGGTAAAAGAAATTTCCATCCAAGATTTAATAATTGATCCATTCTTAGCCTAGGCAAAGTCCATCTTGTTGTGATAGAAAGGAACAAGAACAAATAAGTTTTAGCTAATGTAATAAAGATACCAATTGTAGTTCCAAAAACTCCACATGTTTTATTTATTTCAAAAAGCTCAGAAACAAATATGTACGGAATAGAGATATTCCAACCGCCCAAGTAAAGAACTGTTACAAATAATGAAGAAACTAATAAGTTTAAATAGGAAGCAACGTAAAATAAACCAAATTTGATACCCGAATATTCGGTTTGATAACCTGCTACTAATTCTTCTTCTGCTTCTGGTAAATCAAAAGGTAATCTTTCACATTCCGCTAGGGAAGAAATTAGAAAAATGATAAAACCTATAGGTTGACGCCATAAATTCCATCCCCAAAAACCATATTTTGATTGCGCGTCAACTATATCAACTGTACTTAAACTGTTAGATAATCCTAGTCGGTGATAACATTACTGTTCCCATCGCTATTACAGAACCGTACATGAGATTTTCACCTCATACGGCTCCTCGAAGGTCATAAATAAATCTAAGGGACCGGGCCGGTTATTTATCTTGATATATCCCTAGGATAGATAGGATTCAAATCCATTGGACGGTCCTGAATTAGACCAATTGAATTCTGTCTGTTATAATAATAAATACAAAAAAGGTACTTCCGAATTGATCTCATCCCTTAATAATTTGAATTTGTTGAGTAATAATTGAACTCTTCAATTCAATAAAATACTCCTTTAGAATTCTCAATAACCCGTCGTTTTTGATTACGAAAAAAAATTCGACATTAGTTTATGAATTATGACATAAATTGTATTTCCATGAATATGGATATAAGAAAGAATCAAAAGGGATCCCTCTTTTTTTTATTGTATTCTATTCTTTTGTTTTTTTTTTCGTTCCTATTCTTCTTTTTTTATGTGCAAAACAAAAAGGGACTTAAAAAAAATTAAAGGATTATTTCGTTTCTGATAGTTATTTATTTAATGAGTGGATAGGAGCATACTCTGGATCGGAATTGTGGGGAGTACTGCCTGATTTTTTCTACCAACTTAAAGCCCCAATTTGTATTCTTTTTATATTATGCGGAAATGCTCTTTTGGAGAATTTACATAATCTCCATTACTAATCCCTTGTGTATCTTGGTGTTTCTAACCATCCACGCATTTTTTATCAATCTCCCCTTATGGTAATAGATGTATGGTAATTCATACAAACGATAGTGAAAACTCAATAAGGTTGGTCTTTTGAGCCCGCTTCAAAACAGGATGACTAATCAACCAATTTTGGGGTAAACGCTTTCTTCCGTTTATAATTTTTTTTTTCACTTAATTCTTATACATAGAAAATGAGACTCAATATTTTTACTGCAGATTCAAATGAAATTCAAATCATAGTATATTAATTCTATATCTATATATTATATTATATCTTAATATATTATATATTATTAATATATAATATATTAAGATATTAAGAATTTGAAAGAATTTTATATTAATATTATATTAAATAGTTTAAATTCAAATAGTTTATTATATTCTTAAATATAAATATTCTATATTCAAAATACAAATATATATCTATAAATATATATCTATTTTTTGAATTTTATTACTAAATATATTGATATTGAATTTCAATTTCATTAAATTAATAATTCAAATTAGAGAATATTATAGAATATTAGAATATTAAATCAATGAATAATGAATAAATGGAAGCTGTTTTATTTCACTCATATAACTATCTGATTTAGTTCATCAATCCGAATTCCGAATAAAAATAATGAAAATCCAAAATCAGGATATCTATTCCATTTTTTCTACCCCTTTCCTATCAATTTCCTATAAAGAAGAAAAGAAATAAAGACGAAAAGAAAGGAGCATGGAAAAGTTTCTGTCTCAACGAATCACACGTAGAGATATTGATAACACACATAGAGTTAATGGTATTTCATAACTAATCGATTGAGCAGCAGCCCGTAGACCACCCAAAAAGGAATATTTATTATTTGACCCATATCCTGACATAAGAAGTCCAATGGGAGCAATACTCGAAATAGCAATCCATAAAAAAACACCGATATTGAGATCAGCTAAAACAAAGTTATAGCCAAAAGGAATTACTGAATAGCTTACTAGAATTGATATGACTGATATGGATGGTCCAATACTGAATAAACGAATATCTCCCCTAGATGGAATAAGATTCTCTTTGAAAAGTAGTTTTGTTCCATCTGCTAGAGCTTGAAGAACTCCCAAAGGACCGGCGTATTCAGGTCCAATACGCTGTTGTATCCCTGCGGATATTTCTCTTTCTAACCATACAATCACTAGCACACCTATTGTGATTCCCAATACAAGAGTCAAAATAGGGACAAGTATCCATATAATTCCATACACCTCTTTTAAAGATTCCAATCTGGAAAAAGAATTGATATCTTGTACTTCTGTTGTATCAATTATCATTTCAACGATCAACTTCTCCCATAATGATATCTATGCTACCTAGTATTGTCATAATATCAGCCAATTTCATTCTTTTAACTAACTGAGGAAGAATTTGCAAATTGATAAAACCCGGGGGGCGAATTTTCCATCTCCAAGGAAAACCATTCTGATCCCCTATTAGAAAAATTCCTAATTCTCCCTTTGGGGCTTCAACTCTCACATAAAGTTCTTGTTTCGGTAATTCAAAAGTCGGAGACGGCTTTTTACTAATGAATCGATATTCAAAATCATTCCATTCTGGATCCTTTTCTCTATCAAAGCAACGGATTTCTAAATTCTCATATGGCCCTCCCGGAATTCCTTCCAGAGCCTGTTGAATAATTTTTATGGATTCTACCATTTCACCAATTCGTACTAAATAACGAGCTAATGAATCTCCTTCTTTTTGCCATTGAACTTCCCAATCAAATTCCTCGTAACATTCATAATGATCAACTTTACGTAGATCCCATTGTATTCCGGAAGCCCGAAGCATTGGTCCTGATAAACCCCAATTTATTACTTCCTCTCCACCAACAATGCCTACTCCCTCAACCCGTTCTAAAAAAATAGGATTTCGCGTAATAAGTTTTTGATATTCAACAACCCTTGTTAAAAAATAATCGCAGAAATCCAAACATTTATCTATCCAGCCATGAGGTAGATCAGCCGCTACCCCTCCGATACGAAAAAAATTATGCATCATTCTCATACCTGTGGCAGCTTCGAATAGATCATATATTAATTCTCTTTCTCTGAAAATATAGAAGAAAGGGGTTTGTGCACCAATATCTGCCATAAAAGGTCCCAGCCATAGTAGGTGAGAAGCTATACGACTCAACTCCAACATAATTATTCGAATATAGCTGGCTCTTTTAGGTACTTGAATATTTCCTAACTGTTCCGGTCCATTTACGGTTATTGCTTCTGTGAACATAGTAGCTAAATAATCCCAACGTGTTACATAAGGCAGATATTGTACAATTGTTCGGTTTTCTGCAATTTTTTCCATCCCTCTATGTAAATAACCCAATATTGGTTCACAATCAATAACATCCTCACCATCTAGAGTAACAATAAGTCGAAGAACACCATGCATTGATGGGTGGTGAGGACCCATATTGACTATCATGAGGTCTTTTCTTGTAGCTGGGGCATTCATAGGTTTTTCCTCGATTCATTCTTCCATGAATTGCTTAAAACAAAAATGAGTTCATCAAGATTCAAGATCTAATAAATCGAATAATTCAAAACGACTCTTCAAATTAATTAGTTTGTGGCTCCCGAATATCCAACTGATTAATTAATTTTTTATAACGTATTCCATTTTTCTTTGACAAATAAGACAGGAGTCGTTTCCGTTTTCCCAGAATTTTACGTAAACCCCTTTGAGATAAATAGTCTTTTCTGTGCAATTCCAAATGTGAAGTAAGTCTTCGTATCTTATTGGTGAAATTGAATACTTGAAATTCAATCGATCCCGGGTTTTCTTCTTTTTTTTCTTGTGAAATAACGGATATAAATGATTTTTTTACCATAAAAAAATGAAAGCTTGTCTTTCCCCCCCTTTTTTATTTTATAGAGTCTAGATATTTTTATTGATCAGTAATAATAATGACACTCATTTTCAATTTGGTATATACAATAATCTTAATTTTCTTAAGAGTTCCTGATTTTTAAAATAAATTTTGATTAATCAACCCAATTCAAATAGGTATACAAAAACCACTATATTTATGCATTCACAAAAGCAAAATTGTAGACTTCAAATAAGAAGATTCAGTTATAGATCTAATGGGTAGGATATATCATTGAATTAGTATCGTGCCTCAGAATAGAGGGTAAGACAATGCGTATGTGCATCTATTTGTTTTCACATATCAGATATGTGAAAACAAATAGAAAAAAAAGAAAAATGTAGATTAACTAATTTTCAATCGGGGATACATACGTATCCTTACCATACTGAAACGGCTGCCATTATTGGTATCAAACCAATAGCGATTCATACAAGCTAAATCTTCTAATCGATAATTTGGCCAAAGAAATAACTTTAAATTAATTAGTTTTTTTTTATCTCTATCAAGATCTTTACTTGTAGCCAAAACTTGACAGCAATTATTCACTTTATTCTCATTGTAAAATGCCTTATTTCTATGCACACTATTTCTATTCTTAGGATTGAAACAAATTAGAATTCTCAATTCTCTACGACGTCTAGCGGATAAAATATTTTCAGGAACAAGCAAATCATAATTCTTTTTTTCTTTATTTTCAGTCAGCTTTTGATCTCTTGTTCTTGTAATGGATTTCTTAATAATTTGGTGCTTTCTCTTATGAATAAGCGAAAGGCCTATGATTTGATACATATTAAATTGTTCGTGGTTTCTTCTAGACAGACGAGTTGGTTCGATACTCAATATTCCATTTTTGATCAATTCCGTAAGAGTGAAATCCTTCTGATTCTGAATTTTCATAATATCTAGACTTAGTTCTCCTCTTTGAATAGAGGCTATAGCAATCTCTTTTAGATTTTTCTTCAGTCTAAGCAGGAGACAATAGACTTGGATATTATTCATTATTCTTTCATTTAAGCAATCATGCCAGTTCCATTGATAAGGCAAATACCCTCTTAAGCAATTAAGTTCTGCTTCGATCGTGTATCTATCTTTTTTTACACTCTTTTTTATGTCGGATCCTGCATAATCTTCTTTAACATCTTTTTCTTTCTTTGAAAGGGATGCTTCAAGATTTAGTCGACTTGCATATTCTGTTTTATTCTTTTCCGTGATCTTTTTCTTTTCACTAACATTTTGATTTACATTCAAATTCAAAAAAAGGGATTTGATTGGGATGATCCATGGGTTACTCGTATATGCATTATAAGATATCCAATTTTTAGATAAGAAAAAAGATTCCCGATTCGCTATAGAACGATTTAGTATTTCTACATTCATTCCCATCCAATCAAAAAGGTTTTTTTTTTTATTGTTATTGGATGGGTTTATTTCTTGATGAAGCGTAAAATAATAATCGGTATCGATCGAACCCCCAAAATGCATTTTATTTCTAAGACAAAAATTCAGAATTCTCCAATCAAAACACTTTCTATCCAGATTTTTTTCCATATCTAGAATAGAACCTTCTACTATATAATTCTTGATAGGAATATCATCCGTCATATCCAATTTTTTTTTTTTACGCGTGTTGCAATTATAAGAAATCGCTTGGTTATTATTTGCTTGGAATGACGATCTATATCCATAAATATATGAGTCCTTCTTATCTGCATAATTAATAGATTTATATGATAAAAGATCATACCCATATTGTTTTTTCATTTTTTTTTTTTGATTTGTTAATGAGTCTATTTCTTGTTTTTTGTAAAGAATTAATCCGTTTTTTTCATATGAACGATATTTGGTTAAATCCTTATTTTGAGCCACATGGCGTTCATTCATTTTATTTCGCCATTTTTGGGATACTAATCTAGACCATTCATTCTGAGATAAATCGTATTGATAATGACCTTTTAACCAATTTGTCCATTGATTCATTACAGAATTGGGAGCGCTCTTATGTTTTAATTTGGAATGAGATATTCCTTGTACTCCAAAAAAATAATCCTTTATTTCATTCTTAAGAAAAAGAGGTGTTCTATGATATTCAAAAAGGGATCTTAATTTATACTTATCTAAGTTAATAACTTGGGTTTGTGATAATTTAAAAAATACATATGCTTGTGACAAAGAGGATACGTCACAAAAATTCTGTGAATTCGTATTCCTAATATTACAAGTTGATTTTTTTATAGTAGAAATAAAGTGAATTAGACTTTGATCTTTTTTATCACTTCTTTTTCTTTCTTCATTTGCTTCATTATTGTAAATGTATTTATTAAGAATCTTTTTTGTTGATTCAAGAAAAAGTTGTACATGGATTTTAGGAATATTAATGATACATAGAAAGATATCTATATATACCTTTTCTATGAAAAATTGAAAAAAATAATGTGATTTGCGGAATAATCGAACATTTCTTTTTTGTAATATCTGCCAAATATTTCTCTCTGAACCTTTTTTCTTGTCTTTTTTAAATTCTTCTATTTGTTTTATGATTTTCTTTGTTCTATCATTCAGATCTTTTATTTTTTTTTCTGTCAATGAACAGTCTGTCCAATTAATAGATTGAATTGGAATGGTGGATTCGTAAATCATTGGATTACTCTTACTTTTTGTTGAATCTTTTTGAATTTCATTCAATTCATATATTTTTATTTTTTTCAATTCTGATAATGATAGTTTTTTTCTTTTTTCTTTTAGAAATAGAATAATTTGGATGATCCATTGTGCTTTTTCTTTTGTGATATTTAGAAAAGATTTTGTTCTTTGAAAAAAATTCTTTTTCCAAATTCTTATTCTTTTTTTAAGTTCTTTAAAAATGGGATCAAAAAACGAACGTCGCTTTAGGTAAGAAGAAGAAAAGGGAAGTTCTACTTCCATTCCGAAAACTGTAAAAAAGAAGAAATCCAATTTTGTCACTTTTTTTTTCATTGGATCCTTTTCCTTTTGAGGGGATCGTAGCTTAGATCTGTATCTGTGCCAAGGTTTCAGACGAAAAGGAAAAAGGACCTTTATTTGAATACCCTCAGTTAGCCAGTTTTTCGGAAATTCTGTTTCGGATAATGGAACGCCATTATAGGTGCACTTAATATGCATTTCTCTATTCCAATCCTTTAAATCCTCTGACCATTCGGGAGATTGAAATAATAGTATACGAACGATATTTTTAGTTATTATCAATGAGGGTAATAGAATATATTTTCTAATAATCGAGTGGGTTAATAATAAAAGACTTCTTAGTTGTTGACCATTTTGAGTGTTTTCCCAGGCTTCCGCTATTTCCATACGATCTGCTTCCTCTTTTTTCTTAATCCCTTTTTTATTTTTCTTTTCCTCTGTATAATCCGAAATTGTCAATTCTGTATTTTTCTTTTTCCACATCCAATTTAGAAAAAAGATTTTCATTGGCTCGAAAATCTCAAAAGAAAAGAAAGAGGATTTGTCAATTTTGTCCAAAAAAAGAGGAGAATGTGGACTTGCTTGAAGGATTTTCCAAATAACAGTTTTACGTCTTTGAACGCGTCTAGATCCTTTGATTATGTCTCGGCCAAAATCCGATTGTTGTGAATAATCTATTAAAGCAAATTCTTCTTTTCCAGCAGAATTATCAGTATCCTTGGGATACGTATAAGCATCGGCATTCTCTGAGTTATCAGTCTCAGTATAAATTACTGTAGGTGGTTTGGGTCTTCTTGAACAAATCTCATAATCTTCTCTTGCACCATTGCTTTCCAGGTATTCTTCTTCGTCAATGAATTTGTATGACCATCGAGGAACTTTTTTACTGCTTTCTTTTATTTCAATACAATCTTTTAGATTTAGAATTGGTTTATCGTCCCCATCAGTTAGAAGTGCGTCTAATAAAAATTCCATTTTTTCTTTTTTAGCTTCGGAATCCATCTTTTCATGTTCTCGAAATAAATAAAGTCCTTTAAAATTGAAATTGGATACTGATTTTCCAGAAAATTGACTGATCAAGTTAAAAAAAAAACGAATTTCATTTGATAATGATTTTTTATCAAATCTATCTATTTTCTGTTCAAAGTCTGGATAATCAGTATTACTATTAAGAAGGATGGCGTGAATCTTATTTATCAAAATGTAGTTTTTTGTGTAAGTTTTATTCTTGATTGAGAATAAAAAACTTTTTTTGATTCGTCCGCGATAGGGTCCGTTCAACAAAGGATCATATATTTTAGGTAAGTATTTTTTAGTCTCATCATTACATAATCTAATCTTTTTTTCGAGTACATCCAAAGCAAAAAATTCCTTATCTAGAGCTTCGGCCCTATTTAGAAATTGATTACTTAGGTTGTTTCTTTTTTGTTCATTAATCGAACTCCAATGATTATCCAATTCATCATAGGAGAGTTTTTCTGTTGTGAAGAGAGATGTCTTTCTTTGCATCATTTCAAGAAAAGTTGATAAACTAGACGGGTACGTAAAAGATATTCTTTCTTTTCCATCACTTTGAGATGTATGAAAAAAGAATTGTGACATTTCATTTCTTACAGCATTTTCAAATCGATCATTTTTTATATATCGCAAAGGACGATCGAATCGTTTATAATCGAAAATCATCCTTAAAAAAGGTTTTTCCAATCGAAAGATACCTTTATCTTTATCTTTATCTTTATCTTTCTCCTCTCTTTCATCGATTTCTTCGTACAAATTATCTCTAATACAAGCAGAAATATATTCCGAAAGAAGAGAAGTAGAAAGAGATTCTTCACCTATTTCTTCTTTTTTATCAATTTCACCTCCTTCTTTTTTATCAATTTCACCTCTTTCTTGAATTTCTGACAGTTTTTTATTGAAAATAAAAGCAGGCAGTGGTGTTCTCCCTAAATAGTATATTGAGGAAATCAAAAAAAAACTAATAAAGATTCGAGACATCAAATTTCTCAATTCTGACATAATGTACTTATTAGATCGAATAAGTACATTAGATTTAATAGAATTATTTTTCTGTATCCAGACTAATACCAATTTCTGTATCCAGACTAATACCAATCCAACCCATTTCATGAATAAAATGTGACCAATTAACCAACCAACAAAACTACTTGTTAGAAATAAGAATTGGTTGTTGCATCGAAACATATAAATGTTGACTAATCTGACTAACATTGAACTTGGTAAAATGAAAAGGTTCAATAACTGAAAAATAAGATTATTCAGGAATATCCTTTGAATGCTAAAATTACGCATTGAATTTTGATTAGTGGATCCATAATTCAAAAGGTGTTTGTTATTATTATCATTGCAGAAGAAATGAAATAAAAGATAGGGTAGAGCTATGAAAGTTATTGTATGAGGTCTACCCAATGCTAAATGCAAAGGCGCATAATAGATCGATATGAACATCATGAGCTGTCCCGTAAT